AATTTTTGTTTTTTAACAGTTTGGGGAATGGAAGCTGAATTACCTTTTGGTTCTCCCCGACAACTACCTTCCTTTTTTGAACCTATTTGGAAACAACTTGAAAAAAGACTTATAAAAGTGAAAAAAAAACGTTTTCTAGCCCTAAAAATTATAAACGAAAGAGCAAAATGGTTTCGAAAAGTATCAAAAGAAAAAACAAGATGGGTTAGAAAAATAGTTCGATTTATAAAAAGAATAATGAAAGAACTTAAAAAAGTAAGTCTAATTCCATTATTTGGATTGAGGGAAGTATATGAATCGAATAAAAAAAAAAAAAAATCACTAATAAGTAATCATATAAATCATGAATCGTCCATTCGAATTAGATCTGCGGATTGGACAAATTATTCACTGACAGAAAAAAAGATGAAAGATCTGGCTGATAAGACAAATACAATCAGAAATCAAATCGAAAAAATAACAAAAGAAAAAAAAAATATATTTATAACTACGTATATAAACATTAGTTCTAACGAAACAAATTGTGATGATAAAAGATTAGAATCACCAAAAAAGATTTGGCAGATATTAAAAAGAAGAAGTGCTCGACTAATGCGCAAATATCACTATTTTTTTTATTTGTTTATTGAAAGGATATACAAAGATATTTTTTTACGTATCATTAATATTCCCAGAATACATGTAAAAATTTTACTTCAATTAAAAAACAAAATAACGGATAATTCCAATGATGAAACAAATAAAAAAGGATTTTATATTTATAAAAATAAAAAAAATACAATTTATTTTATTTCGACTATAAAAAAGTTGATTTCTAATATTAGAAATCAAAATTCTCAGATTTTTTGTGACCTTTCTTCGTTGTCACAGGCATATGTATTTTACAAATTATCACAAGCCCAAGTTATCAACAAGCATTACTTGAAATTTTTATTTCAATATCACGGAACAATTCCTTTTATTAAGGATAGAATAAAAAAAGATTTTTTTGGAACACACGGAATATTTGATTTCGAATCAAGGTATAATAAACTTAGCGGTTTTAAAATGAATGAATGGAAAAGCTGGTTAATGGGTAATGATCACTCTAAATACAATTTATCTCAGACTAGATGGTCTAGATTAGTACCGCAAAATTGGCGGAATAGAATCAATCAAAATTTTATGGTTCAAAATAAAAACTCAACCAATTTTTATTCATATAAAAAAGACCGATTAATTCATTACAAGAAAGAAAACAATTATGCATATGCAGTAAATTCATTACCGAACCAAAAAGATAAATTAAAAAACTACAAATATGATCTTTTATCAAATAAATATCTGAATTATGAAGATAAGAAAGGTTCATATATTTATGGGTCGCCATTCCAAGTAAACGAGTCAAAAAGGATTTCCTATAATTACAATAATTATAATCCCGAACTTTTTTATTTGCCGAGAGATATAGATCTTGGTAACTATCTACGAGAAGATTCTATTATTGATAGGGATAAAAATCCGGATAGAAAATATTTTGATTGGAGAACTATTAATTTTTGTCTTAGAAAAAAGATCGATATTGAGGAATGGAGAAATAGAGATATCGGGGCCAGCGCCAACATTAATAAAAATACTAAGACTCGGACTAATTATTATCAAATAATTGATAAAATGGATAAAAAAAAAATGGATAAGAAAGTGTTTATGAATCCCCCGATTCATAAACAAATCTACCCAACCAATCAAACAAAAACATTTTTGGACTGGATGGGAATGAATGAAGAAATCCTAAATTGTCCGATATCAAATCTAGAACTTTGGTTTTTACCAGAATTTGTGTCACTTTATAATACATATAAGATTCAACCGTGGATCATACCAATCAATTTACTTCTTTTTAAATTGAATATAAATAAAAACATTAGTAAAAATATCAACGAAAAGAAAAAAAAAGATAGATTATATAATCAAAAAAAATCTCTTGAATTAGAGAATCAAAATCAAGAAGAAAAACAACAGCCAGCCCAAGGAGATCTTGGATCATATGCACAAAATAACAAAAATATTGGATCTGATCCATCGAAAAAAAAAAATCTTAAAGAAGATTATCGGGGATCATACATTCAAAAAAGCAAAAATAAAAATAAATCCATGATAGGAGCGGAACTAGATTTCTTCCTGAAAAGATATTTTCTTTTTCAATTGAAATGGGATAATGCTTTTAATCAAAAAATACTAAATAATATCAAGGTATATTGCCTACTCCTTAGATTGAGAAATCCAAAGGAAATTGCTATATCCTCTATTCAAAGGGACGAAATAAGTTTGGATGTAATGCTGATTCCGAAGTCTACAACTCTTACAAAATTGATAAAAAGGGGACTATTGATTATTGAACCAGCTCGGCTATCCATAAAATGGGACGGACAATTTATCATGTACCAAACCATAGCTATTTCACGGGTGCATAAGAGTAAGCGCCAAACTAATCGAAGATACCAAGAAAAAAGAAATGTTGATAAGAATGGTCTTAATGAATCCATTGCACGACATGAAAATGGGAATAGAAACGATCATTTTTATGATTTTATTGTTCCTGATAATTTTTTATCTCCTAGACGTCGTAGAGAATTGAGAATTCTCATTTGTTTCAATTCAAGAAATGTCAATGTTGGGGATAGAAATCAAGTATTTTGCAATGGGAACAATGTAAAGCGCTGTGGTCAATTTTTTTATGAGGGTAAGCATCTTGATGTAGATACAAATCGATTTATTAAGTTCAAATTATTTCTTTGGCCAAATTATCGATTCGAAGATTTTGCTTGTATGAATCGCTATTGGTTTGATACCAATAATGGTAGTCGTTTCGTTATGTCAAGGATACATATGTATCCACGATTGATAATTAGTTGATGATACATTTACATTACATGGATCAAGTGGCATCTCTGACATGGTATATGAACACAAACAAATATATATTATGTTGTTATATTAGATTATGGTACATGATACTGATTACCTGACCTTGATCTTAGCAATTCTATCTAGTAAGTAATGAGTCGTCATAATCTTCTTATCTTAGGTCAAAATTCTTCTCTTTTGTAGGTTAGAAATTTTTTATCTATATTTGAATAAAATTGAAAAAAAAAATGGATTATCAATTAAGTGAATTAAAAAAAAAAGAAGTATACGAATAAATCCCGATTATTGTGTATAACAAATTAAAATGACTGGCATTATTATTACTGATTAGTAAAATCTATATTTGTAATGTAAATAAAGAAAAAGGGACGCAGAATTTTTTGTTATGGTTAAAAATTTATTCATTTCAGTTATTTCGCAAGAAGAAAAAAAAGAAAATAGGGGGTCTGTTGAATTTCAAGTATTCAGTTTCACCAATAAGATACGTAGACTTACTTCCCATTTGGAATTGCACAGAAAAGACTATTTATCTCAGAGAGGTCTACGTAAAATTCTGGGAAAACGTCAACGACTCCTGGCTTATTTGTCAAAGAAAAATAGAGTACGCTATAAAGAATTAATTAGTCAATTGGATATTCGGGAGCCGAAAACTCGTTAAGTTCATTTTTTTTTTTATTTATAATAATAATAATTAGAATTATAAATATTAATTATTATTTTTAATGAACTTCATTTGGTTTTCAGCAATTCGTGGAATAATGAATCGGGGAAAAAATATATGACTGTACCGACTACAAGAAAAGACCTCATGATAGTCAATATGGGTCCTCAACACCCATCAATGCACGGTGTTCTTCGACTCATCATTACTCTAGATGGGGAAAATGTTATTGACTGTGAACCCGTATTGGGTTATTTACACAGAGGAATGGAAAAAATTGCGGAAAATCGAACAATTATACAATATCTTCCTTATGTAACACGTTGGGATTATTTAGCTACTATGTTTACAGAGGCAATAACGGTAAATGGACCAGAACAGTTGGGAAATATCCAAGTACCGAAAAGAGCGAGCTATATTAGAGTAATTATGCTAGAACTGAGTCGTATAGCTTCTCATTTGTTATGGCTTGGCCCTTTTATGGCAGATATCGGTGCGCAGACCCCTTTCTTCTATATTTTCCGAGAGAGGGAATTGATATATGACCTATTCGAATCTTCCACAGGTATGCGAATGATGCATAATTATTTCCGTATCGGAGGGGTGGCTGCTGATCTACCTTATGGCTGGATAGATAAATGCTTGGATTTCTGTGATTATTTTTTAACAGGGGTTACTGAATATCAAAAGCTTATTACGCGTAATCCTATTTTTTTGGAACGAGTTGAAGGGGTGGGTATTATTAGTGGAGAGGAAGCAATAAATTGGGGTTTATCGGGACCAATGCTACGAGCTTCCGGAATTCCGTGGGATCTTCGTAAAATTGATCATTATGAGTCTTACGACGAATTTGATTGGGAAGTACAATGGCAAAAAGAGGGAGATTCACTAGCCCGTTATTTAGTCCGAATCGGTGAAATGGTGGAATCCATCAAAATTATTCAACAAGCCCTGGAAGGAATTCCCGGAGGGCCCTATGAGAATTTAGAGGTACGGCGTTTTGATAAAACAAAGGATTCTGAATGGAATGATTTTGATTATCGATTCATTAGTAAGAAACCTTCGCCCACTTTTGAATTGTCTAAACAAGAACTTTATGTGAGAGTAGAAGCCCCCAAGGGGGAATTGGGAATTTTTCTGGTAGGAGATCGGAGTGTTTTTCCCTGGAGATGGAAAATTCGTCCACCTGGTTTTATCAATTTGCAAATTCTTCCTCAGCTAGTTAAAAAAATGAAATTGGCCGATATTATGACAATACTAGGTAGTATAGATATTATTATGGGAGAAGTTGATCGTTGAAATGATAATTGATACGATAAAAGTACAAGCTATCAATTCTTTTTCCAGATCGGAATCCTTAAAAGAGGTTTATGGGCTCATATGGTTACTTATTCCTATTTTTACTCCTGTATTTGGAATCATAATAGGAGTG